AATGTGTAATATTATAATAATGTAAATAAACACATTTATAGATAACAAACGAACGAGTCGAGGTTTTCCTGTTTCCGGGGGGTTTTCAGGAGTGATAGAGATCTTAGGAGTTCAGGGGGGTAGGGGGGTTTTAACGCGAAAAAGCCGAGAGGGGGACTCTTGGATATTTTAGGAGTTAAAATCATGATTTATGCTCTTGAAATCAGTTATGCAATTCTTCTGTATATGATTTTATATAGTTACAGATTCTTTTATATTTCAAAGTAAATGCTCAGCCTTGTTATTTCTATGTAGCTTGCACTGTGAAATGCAAGAGGAAAGGAAAGAGAAAAAAGGAACCCCTTGTCCTATGGAAAGAACGCTCGGCTTGGTGGGTAACGAGGAGTATGCATTCCACCATTAACTTATGTCAGCGTTAATGAAAGTGTGAGGAATAATATCAATCAATGGCCCTGAAGTAGGAACCAAATGCCAGGAATAATTCACTGAGTGTGACCCCCACAAATAATTGTCCCTCACCTTCAATAACCGTTAGTCTTAAGAAATCAACTGATGGTAGGCTCTTACTACATTAAGAGGAGGTTCTTAATAGGAAGTTGGGTCTTGGTATAACTTGACGTATGAGTTAATTCTGTTCGATCCTAAATTTCTTCTAGTTTAATTGAAGTATAATGTTAGATTAGTAGTTTAACGTTTATTAGATGGATGTTAGAATTATGCACTAATCAAATATGGTTAATATCGTTTCATGGTGATTATACATATATGCATATATGTACATATATGCATTATTAATATTGGCGGAGCCCGGCAAAGAATAGTTTAGTTTAGAACTCTAGCTTTGGGAGTTAGGGGTGGGGGTTAAAATCCCCCTTCTTTGAAAGCAGTAGGAAGGATTTTAACCTTCGATATCCGGCTTACAAGACCGGCGCTTAAAACACTGAGCCACTAATGCATTGTCATTCAAGGATTTTATTTTCAACTCAGCCTAATGTGGGGGTGAGAATTAGGAAGAGGAAGAAGTAAAGGAAGGATGCAATTTGTCCGATAATAACAAAGGGGTGTTCAACAGGCATTCCTCCAATTCAAGTCAGGATGGCGACGTCTGCAATTAGAAGTCAAAATAAGAATTGTGTCATGGGACGGAATGTGAGGCTTCGTTGTTTAGATGTGTGGAGAATGGGAACTACAATAAGAATAAGAATAGAGAAGAGAAGGGCTAGGACTCCCCCCAGTTTGTTTGGGATTGATCGTAGAATAGCATATGCGAATAGGAAATATCACTCAGGTTTAATATGTGCTGGGGTGACGAGGGGGTTAGCAGGAGTAAAGTTGTCAGGGTCTCCAAGAAGATTTGGGGAAAATAGTGCGAGGGCAATGAGGGCGATTAGTAGGGCTGCAAATCCGAGAAGGTCTTTATAGGAAAAGTAGGGGTGAAAAGAAATCTTGTCTGCGTCGGAGTTTAAGCCAGTGGGATTGTTAGATCCTGTTTCGTGGAGGAAAATAAGATGTACCAGGGTGGCAGCAGCAATTACAAAGGGGAATAGAAAATGGAATGCAAAAAATCGTGTCAGGGTGGCGTTGTCTACTGAGAAGCCGCCCCAAATTCATTGGACGAGGGCATTTCCAACGTAAGGAACAGCGGAAAGGAGGTTTGTAATGACGGTGGCCCCTCAAAAGGATATCTGACCTCAAGGGAGGACGTAGCCCACAAATGCGGTTATTATCACTAGAAGTAACAGAATTACGCCCACAGTTCAGGTTTCTTTGTGAAGGTAGGAGCCATAGTACAGACCTCGCCCAATGTGTATATAAATGCAAATAAAGAAGAAAGAGGCGCCGTTTGCGTGTATATTACGAATTAACCATCCGTAATTTACGTCTCGACAGATGTGGGCTACGGAAGAAAAGGCGGTTGCAATATCAGAGGTGTAATGTATAGCGAGGAATAAGCCTGTTAGGATTTGGGCAATTAAGCATAGGCCCAGAAGGGAACCAAAATTTCACCATACTGAAATATTTACAGGGGTTGGCAGATCGACTAGAGAGTCGTTTGCAATTTTTAAGATGGGGTGTGTTTTTCGGAGATTGGTCATTAATAGTTCTTGTAGTTGAATAACAACGGTGGTTTTTCAAGCCATTAGTCCTGGTTAAAGTCCTGGCAGGAATTATGGTTTATATTATATTTTTGTTTTTGCTTGGTTTAGTTTTAGGGTTAGCGGCAGTTGCTTCTAATCCCTCCCCGTACTTTGCGGCTTTAGGCTTAGTAGTGGTTGCGGGAATGGGGTGTGGTGTTTTAGTTGGGCATGGAGGTTCCTTTTTGTCTTTGGTGCTGTTTCTTATTTACTTGGGGGGGATGCTAGTAGTGTTTGCGTATTCAGCAGCGTTAGCTGCTGAGCCTTACCCTGAAACTTGGGGGAGTTGACCGGTTCTTGGTGTGATGCTTGTGTATTTGGGGGTTGCTGTTGTGACAGCAGGGGCTTTCTGAGGGGGGTGATATGAGGGCTCTTGAGTATCTGCGGATGAATACAGTGAATTTACCGTATTTCGGGGGGATATAGGTGGAGTTGCTTTGATATATTCTATGGGGGGAGGGCTACTAGTTCTGAGTGCTTGGGTTCTTTTACTGACTTTATTTGTGGTTTTAGAGCTCACTCGAGGATTAAGTCGAGGGGCCTTGCGGGCTGTTTAGAACGAAAAGAAGAGTACTGAAAAAGCAAAGGTGAAGAAGAAGAGGGATAGGTAAGTTTTGATTATTCCTCGCTGAATGTCATTGGCCATGGCGATAAGGGGTGAATTTAAAGAGGTAATTGCCTTGGGGCCTGCTTTTTCTATTCAGGTTTGATCAAGCATTTGACTAGCAATGGCTTGGCCTGTAAACAAGCTAAGCTTAGGGGTTAGTCGATGAATGACTGAGGGATAATAACCTAGCATATTTGAGAAATGATGAGGGGTTAATGCAGGTACAGCCTTTAGTTGTTTGCTTGTTAGTGAGGCTAGTTCTAGAGCGATGAGGATACCTATAATGGTTACAATCAGGGCGGCTATTTTTAAGAGGATGGGTATAGATATAACGGGGGTTTTTAAGGGGGTAATGTTAGAGGTAATAAGGAGGCCAGCGATAATACTTCCTCAGGCAAGTCGTTTAATAGGATTAATTACGGCGGGGTTATTTTCATTAATAGGTGGGAGTGAATTAAATCGGGGGTGCCCCATAGATACGAAGTAGACTACACGTAGGCTGTAAATAGCGGTAAAGGAGGTGGCTAGTAAAGTGAGGACAAGGGCTCAGGCGTTTAGGTAGGATGTGTTAAGTGCTTCAATAATAGCATCTTTAGAAAAAAAGCCTGCCAAAAAGGGGGTTCCAGTAAGGGCTAAACTTCCGATAGTGAGGCAAGAGGAGGTAAAAGGCGTGAGATGGTGTATTCCGCCTATTTTTCGAATGTCTTGTTCGTCATTAAGGCTGTGAATGATTGAGCCAGAGCAGAGGAACAGCATTGCTTTAAAGAATGCATGGGTACAAATATGGAGGAAGGCAAGTTGTGGTTGGTTAAGACCGATGGTGACTATTATAAGGCCTAGCTGGCTGGATGTCGAGAAAGCAACAATTTTTTTAATGTCGTTCTGGGTGAGGGCACAGGTGGCGGTAAATAAAGTGGTGAGAGCTCCTAAGCAGAGGCATGTTGTAAGAGCTGTTTGATTATTTTCTATTATAGGGCTCATGCGGATAAGGAGAAAGATTCCTGCCACAACTATTGTGCTAGAATGTAGTAGGGCAGAGACCGGTGTTGGACCTTCCATGGCTGAAGGGAGCCACGGGTGAAGGCCAAATTGAGCTGATTTTCCAGTGGCGGCTAAAATAAGGCCTAGGAGGGGAAATGTAAGATCGAGGTTTTGGGTGGAGATAAACACTTGTTGTATTTCTCATGAGTTAAGGTTGGTTGCGACTCATGCTATTGTAAAAATAAGGCCAATGTCGCCTACTCGATTGTATAGGACTGCTTGCAGAGCTGCAGTGTTTGCGTCCGCTCGGCCATACCATCAACCAATTAGGAGGAAGGATATAATACCTACGCCTTCTCATCCAATAAATAGTTGGAATAAATTGTTTGCTGTAACAAGAATAATTATTGCGATAAGGAATACTAGAAGATATTTAAAGAAGCGGTTTATGAATGGGTCTGAATGTATGTATCATGAAGCAAATTCTAGAATAGACCAGGTAACGTAGAGTGCGATAGGGATAAAGATAATAGAATAAAGGTCAAATTTGAGACTAATATTGATATCGAAGGTGAGGGTGTTTATCCAGTTTCAGCTGGTAATAATTGTCTCAGCTCCTTCATTTAAAAATAGGGCGAGAGGTAGAAGACTAACAAAAAAAGCCAACTTTACTGCTGTTTTTACTTTGGTCAGAGCTCAATTACTTTGTAGGGGCGTGGGAGATAAAGAGGTTAAAATAGGATACGTTAGGAGTAAAAAGATCACAACTAAGGATGATGCTATCATTACTGGTGTGTGAGGCATAGCTGCTACTTGGATTTGCACCAAGGGTTTTTGGTTCCTAAGACCAACGGATGAGCTGTTATCCTTTAGGAGCTTTCATCGAGTGAGCCCTGGAGTCCAACCAGGAAGGTAAAAATTAGCAGTTTTTATTGCTAGCAAGCCTCTCTCGGTGGGTAAGGGGATTTTAACCCCTGTCTTTAGAATCACAATCTAACATTTTTATTAAACTATACCTACAAGCAGTTCAACCCCAGACTAGCTCGGGTTTAAGTACTAGCAGCAGCAGAGGTAAGAGGTGGAGGACTATCAGGAGATGTTCTCGGGAATGTGTAGGGTCGAGGGCAATAATGTGGGCGGGGAGGGGCCCCCGTTGAGTTATCAAAAATATATAGAGGGAATAACCAGCAGTAATTAGGGTGCCGGCCCCGGTTAACACTAGAGTTCATCATGATCAGTTGAAGAGGGAAGAAATAATCATAATCTCGCCTATTAGATTAGGAAGGGGGGGCAAGGCGAGATTTGCGAGGCTGGCAATAAATCATCAGGCTGTTATTAGGGGAAGAGCTATTTGAAGACCTCGCGCTAGGATTATGGTTCGACTGTGGGTACGTTCATAATTGGTGTTGGCTAAGCAAAAGAGGGCGGAAGATGTAAGACCGTGGGCAATTATAAGAATAAGAGCCCCGGTGAAACCTCAGGGGGTTTGAATAAGGATCCCGGCAGCAACTAGGCCTATATGGCTTACAGATGAATAGGCAATAAGAGATTTAAGATCTGTTTGACGGAGACAAATAGAGCCTGTTATAATTACGCCCCAGAGGGCAAAGATAATGAAGGGGTAGCTCAGCTCCTTGGTTAGGGGTTCTAATATAATTATTATTCGTATCATGCCGTATCCCCCTAGTTTTAGCAAAACCGCCGCAAGGATTATGGATCCGGCAATGGGTGCTTCAACGTGGGCTTTGGGTAGTCATAGATGGGCCCCATAAAGTGGTATTTTTACTAGAAATGCTAGTAAGCAGCCTACTCATCAGAGTTTGTCTGCGTAAGAGGTTATCTGTATGGGGGCAGCATATTGAAGGGTGAGTAGGGAAAGTGTCCCTGTGCTATTTTGGAGTAGGAGGAGGGCAACTAGGAGGGGGAGGGAGCCAGCAAGGGTATAGAATAAGAAATAGGTGCCCGCGTTTAGGCGTTCTGTTTGGTTGCCCCAGCGAGTAATAATTACAAGGGTAGGAATAAGGGTGGCTTCAAATATTACGTAAAATATTAGGACTTCTGTGGCGCTAAAGGCTAGAATAAGAAAGATTTGAAGGGATGTGAGGAGAGTGATGTATATTCGTTGGCGGTTTAAGGGTTCTGTTGATGTGTGGTTTTGGCTTGCAAGAATCATTAAGGGTAATAATCAGCAGGTAAGGGTTAGTAATGGTGTTGATAAGGAATCTGTGGCTATATACAGGTTTAAGGAGGATCAGCCTGTCCCCGCCGAAGTTTTCAGCCAGCTTAGGCTAAGTAGGGCAATAATTAGGCTGTAGGCCAAGGTTGTGGGTCAAAGTTGTTTAGGGGCAGAGGCTCAGGCAAGTGGAATTAGCATAATAGTTGGAATAAGGATTTTTAGCATTGTAGAAGATTTAGGCTTTGTAGGCGGTCAGTGCCATGTGTGCGGGCAGTAGCAACTAACAAGGCCAACCCGGCGCTTGCTTCACAAGCTGAGAAGGCTAACAAAAGTATCGGGGCAACCGAAAAGTTGGTGGAGTCTAGTTGTAGGGTTCATAAGGAGAGGGCAATAAATAAAGATAGTATCATTCCTTCCAAGCATAGAAGAGCTGACAGGAGGTGGGTTCGGTGGAACGCTAATCCTGCGAGGCCCAGTATAAAGGTTGATGAGAAGGTAAAGTGAGTGGGAGTCATTAGACAGTTATGGACTTTAACCATAAGTTTTTGAGCCGAAATCAAAGGTTTTGATTAAACTAAATGTCTATTCAGCTCATTCAAGTCCGCCTTGTGTTCATTCGTAGATCAGGCCGAGGGTGAGAAGAAGCAAGACGGCGAAGGCCCATGAAAAGGTCATTAAGGGTGAGGCTAGTTGGTCCCCCCAAGGAAGCGGGAGAAGAAGTGCAATTTCTAGGTCAAAGAGGAGAAATAGAATTGCAACGAGAAAGAATCGGAGGGAGAAAGGAAGGCGAGCTGATCCAAGGGGGTCAAAGCCGCATTCATAGGGGGAAAGTTTTTCGTGATCGGGCGTTATTTGAGGAAGTCAAAATGAGACGATGGCCAGAATGGTTGTTAGTGCAATAGAGATGATGACTACCGTGGTAATTAAATTCATTATCTTTCCTTGGGGTTTAACCAAGACTGAGTGATTGGAAGTCACTTGTGCTAATTCATACTAGAAAGACTATGAACCTCATCAGTAGATGGAGACATATAAGAATAGTCAGACAACATCTACGAAGTGTCAATATCAGGCTGCTGCTTCAAATCCAAAATGGTGCTCAGATGTAAAGTGATGTTGGGCTTGTCGTAGAAGGCAGATAGCAAGGAAAGAGGAGCCAATAATAACATGTAAGCCGTGGAAGCCCGTAGCCACAAAAAAAGTTGCCCCGTAAACACCGTCTGCAATGGTAAAAGGGGCTTCATAATATTCCATGGCTTGAAGAAATGTGAAGTAGAAGCCCAGTAAAATAGTTAAAGTTAGTGATTGAATTGCTTGTTTTCGTTCCCCTTCTATGATGCTGTGGTGCGCTCAAGTTACTGTGACTCCTGAGGCAAGTAGAACGGCCGTATTTAGAAGGGGAACTTCAAAGGGGTCCAGAGCAAAAATGCCTGTTGGGGGTCAGCAGCCGCCTAACTCGGGGGTTGGGGCCAGGCTAGCATGGTAGAAAGCTCAGAAAAATCCGAGGAAGAAGAAAACTTCAGAGGTGATAAAAAGAACTATGCCGAAACGAAGGCCTTTTTGTACAGGAGGTGTATGATGGCCCTGGAAGGTCCCTTCCCGGATAATATCCCGTCATCATTGGATTATGGTCAGTAGAAGGAGGGCGAGCCCCAGGGTTATTAGAATTGTAGAGTGGAAATGTATTCAAACTGCTAAGCCAGAAGTCATAAGGAGTGCGGCAACTGCGCCTGTAAGTGGTCAGGGGCTAGGGTCAACTATGTGGTATGCGTGTGCTTGATGGGCCATTAGACGTTTTCTTGTAGGTAGAGGCTTAATAGGAGGACGAAAACATAAGCCTGAATTATTGCTACTGCAATTTCTAAAAGTGTTAAGAGGAAGAGGACAGTGGCTGTTAAGATAGCAACAGTTGGTATAATAGGGGCTAGGACAAAGGCAGCGGTAGCAATTAGTTGAATTAAAAGGTGCCCGGCTGTTAGATTAGCTGTGAGTCGGACGCCAAGGGCGAGGGGTCGAATAAAAAGGCTAATTGTTTCGATAATAATTAGAACAGGGATTAGAAGCGTGGGGGTCCCTTCGGGGAGAAGGTGACCTAGGGCATGGGTTGGTTGGTTTCGCATTCCAATAATGACGGTAGCAAGTCATAAGGGTACCGCAAAGGCTATATTAAGGGAAAGTTGCGTAGTAGGTGTGAAGGTATAGGGAAGAAGGCCAAGCATGTTTAGGGTGATTAGAAAAAGTATAAGGGAGGTTAAAAGGGCGGCTCATTTGTGCCCCCCTAAGTTAATAGGTAGGAATATTTGGTGAGTAAAACGATTAATAAATCAGCCTTGAAGGGCTAACAAACGGTTACTAAGTCATCGAGGGGTAGGTTTGGGGTAAAGAATTCACGGGAGGCTTAAGGCGAGAGCCATTAGGGGGATTCCAAGATATGTGGGGCTCATAAATTGGTCAAAAAAGCTTAGTGTCATGGTCAGCCTCAGGGTTGTTTGGATTTTTTTGTACTTTGAGAAGAAGGATCATTAGGAAAAATATATGCTAAGATCTTTGAGGGGATGATTGCAGAAAAAATTACTCAGGAGAAGATTAAAATGACAAGTCAAGGAGTGGGATTGAGTTGCGGCATTTCGCTAGGGGTGGTTGGGGGCCACCAGTCTTTAGCTTAAAAGGCTAACGCTAGACCCTATTTAGCTTCTTAGCGAGGCGTCTTCAATTATTAGGGATGATCAGACTTCAAAGTGTTCTAGTGGGACTGCTTCAATTACAATAGGTATAAAACTATGATTAGCCCCACAGATTTCTGAGCATTGTCCATAGTATACTCCAGGTCGGGATACGATGAAGGATGTTTGATTCAGGCGACCAGGGATGGCATCTATTTTTACGCCAAGTGAGGGGATAGCTCAAGAGTGAAGAACATCTTCAGCAGACACGAGTACACGAATTGGGGATTCAACTGGAATTACCATTCGATGGTCAGCTTCCAGTAGTCGAAACTGGCCAGGGGTTAAATCCTGCGTAGGGATCATGTATGAGTCGAAACCAAGGTCTACGTAGTCTGTATATTCGTAACTTCAATATCATTGGTGCCCTATAGCCTTAATTGTAAGGTGGGGGTCATTAATTTCGTCTATAAGATAGAGAATTCGGAGGGAGGGCAGAGCGATGAGGATAAGGATGATTGCTGGTAGAAGCGTTCAAATAATTTCAATTTCTTGAGAATCAAGAATAAATTTATTGGTAAGTGTAGTAGTTACCATAGCCACAATAATGTAAAGCACGAGGGTACTAATTAAAAATACAATTATTAAAGCATGGTCGTGAAAGTGGAGAAGTTCCTCTATTACGGGCGAAGCTGCATCTTGAAATCCTAGTTGAGAGGGATGGGCCATTAAACAAAATAAGATACGCGGGGGTTTAACCCACAATTCTGCCTTGACAAGGCAGTGTAATAGCTGTTATACTAGTGTCTCATAAAGAAAGTGACAGAGTGGCTATGTGGTTGGCTTGAAACCAATGTATGGGGGTTCAACTCCTCCCTTTCTCGTTAACTGGCTTTAGCAGGGATTGCTTCAAATTGCACGTATTCCAGTCAGGGTTCTTGAATTTGAACGAAGGCGGGCTCCTCAAAGGTGTGATATGGGGGAGGGCATCCGTGTAGTCACTCAACATTTGTTGCGGCAAGGTCTACTGATAGAACTTCACGTTTGGCAGTGAAGGCTTCTCAAATAATAAAGAGGAACATCACTACGGCCACTAGGGAAATGAGGGAGCCAATAGAGGAAAGAGTGTTTCATAGGGTGTAGGCATCTGGGTAGTCGGAATATCGACGAGGTATGCCTGCTAATCCTAGAAAATGTTGGGGGAAGAAGGTGAGGTTTACTCCTGCAAATATCACCCCAAAGTGAATTTTTGTTCATGTATCATGAAGGGTAAATCCTGAGAATAGCGGGAATCAGTGAACGAATCCCCCAACGATCGCAAATACAGCGCCTATTGATAGAACATAGTGGAAGTGAGCTACTACATAGTATGTATCATGAAGAATGATGTCTAAGGAGGAATTGGCCAAAATAATACCGGTTAGTCCTCCTACAGTAAATAGAAAGATGAAGCCGAGGGCTCAAAGGAGCGGGGTCTCTCATTTAATTGCGCCTCCGTGGAGGGTAGCAAGCCAACTAAAGACTTTCACACCAGTTGGAATCGCGATAATTATAGTTGCGGATGTGAAATATGCTCGAGTGTCTACGTCTATCCCAACTGTAAACATATGGTGGGCTCAGACAATAAAGCCTAGGAGACCGATGGCCATTATTGCCCAGACCATGCCTATGTAGCCAAAAGGTTCTTTTTTCCCTGAATAGTAGGCTACGATATGTGAAATTATCCCAAACCCCGGTAGGATAAGAATATACACTTCAGGATGTCCAAAGAATCAGAATAGGTGCTGGTAAAGAATAGGGTCCCCCCCGCCGGCAGGGTCAAAGAAGGAAGTATTAAGGTTTCGGTCAGTTAGAAGTATAGTGATACCAGCGGCAAGTACTGGTAAAGAAAGAAGGAGAAGGACAGCTGTAATTAGTACGGCTCAAACAAAAAGGGGAATTTGGTATTGTGAGACAGTAGGTGGTTTTATATTAAAAATAGTTGTAATAAAATTGATTGCGCCTAAAATTGAGGAAATTCCTGCAAGATGAAGAGAGAAAATAGTTAAGTCTACGGAAGCTCCTGCATGGGCGAGATTACTAGAAAGAGGGGGGTAAACAGTCCATCCGGTTCCGGCGCCAGCTTCTACCCCGGAAGATGCTAAGAGAAGTAGAAATGATGGGGGAAGGAGTCAAAAGCTCATGTTGTTTATTCGGGGGAAGGCTATATCGGGGGCACCAATTATTAGCGGGACGAGTCAGTTTCCAAAACCTCCAATTATCACGGGTATTACTATAAAGAAAATTATTACGAAGGCGTGGGCGGTTACAATTACATTGTAAATCTGGTCGTCTCCGAGGAGGGCGCCTGGTTGGCTTAGTTCCGCTCGGACTAGTAGGCTAAGGCCAGTGCCTACTATTCCGGCCCAAGCACCAAATACTAGATAAAGGGTGCCAATGTCTTTGTGATTAGTCGAGAAGAATCAACGGGTGATTGCCACAGGTAGGATGGCTGAGTCAGGCGGTGGATTGTAGCTCCATATACAGAGGTTAAAATCCTCTTCTTATCAAGCTCCGAGGTGTTTTACATATTAGATTGCAAATCTTAAGAAGCAGGCTAATCCCTGCCGGAGCTTTCCCCGCCTTCTTTCGAAGGCAGAGCGGGGAAAGTAGATGGATGCTCGTTGGTTTGAGCGCTTAGCTGTTAACTAAGAGTTTGTAGGATCGAGGCCTGCCTATCTAGACAAGGCTTTAGCTTAATTAAAGTGTCTGTGTTGCATGCAGAAGATGTGAGTTAGTATCTTGCAAGTTTTATCAAGGACTGGGGGATTTTCACCCCCGTTTAGGGCTTTGAAGGCTCTTGGTTTTAGTGTTATCCTAAGTCCTTTAAAGGGCGAGGAGGGCTAAAATGGCAGGTGCAAGAGGAAGGAGGGTAATTGTTGCAGTTGTTGTAACGGAGAGGGGGAGGGTTAGTTGGGTGGTGGGGAGTCGTCAAGGGGTTGTGCCGCTAAGATTGTTAGGTGAGATGGTTAAGGTTATTGCATAAGACAGGCGGAGGTAGAAGTAGAGGCTTAAGAGAGCAGTGAGGGCTGCTAATGTGGCGGCGGGGGCGAGGTTTTGAGTTGTTAGCTCTTGCAAAATTATCCATTTTGGTATGAAGCCAGTAAGAGGGGGGAGGCCCCCTAGGGATAGAAGAATAAGGGGAGCAAGAGAAGTAAGGGCTGGGGCTTTAGCCCAGGAGGAGGCGAGAGTGTTGATGTTAGTTGAGTCATTCAATTTAAAAACTAGAAAAGTGGAAAATGTCATGATAATGTAGGTCAGGAGTGTTAAAAGTGTAAGGGAGGGAGAAAATTGGAGGATAAGTGTTATTCAGCCAAGATGTGCAATTGAGGAATAGGCAAGAATTTTTCGTAGTTGTGTTTGGTTAAGCCCCCCTCAGCCTCCTACAAGGGTAGATGCTAAGCCGAGAAGAATTAGTATTGTGGAATTGGCTGGCTGAATTTGTAACAGAAGTGCAAATGGTGCAAGTTTTTGTCAAGTTGAGAGAATAAGACCAGTGGTAAGATCTAACCCTTGAAGGACCTCGGGAAGTCAGGCGTGTATAGGGGCAAGGCCGATTTTGAGGGCGAGGGCGAGGGTAATTATGGTAACAGGAAGGGGGTGGGAGGTGTGTAGAATGTCTCATTGACCTGTTAGTCAGGCGTTTGTGGTGCTAGCAAATATTACTATTGCTGCTGCTGCAGCTTGTGTTAAAAAATATTTGGTTGTGGCTTCAACTGCTCGGGGGTGGTGATGTTGAGCTATGAGTGGAATAATAGCAAGAGTATTAATTTCAAGGCCCATTCATGCAAGGAGTCAGTGAGAGCTCGCGAATGTAATGGTTGTACCTAAGCCTAGGCCGAACAGCAAGGTGGCTAAGATATAAGGGTTCATTAGTAAAGGAGGGAGTTTAACCAACATGTTTGGGGTATGGGCCCAAAAGCTTAATTAGCTGACTGTACTAGGAAGTGGTGTAGAGGAAGCACTAAGAGTTTTGATCTCTTAAGGTAGGGTTCGAGCCCCTTCTTTCTAAGGAGTTGGAGGGGCTTTAACCCTCATTGTCCACCCTATCAAAGTGGCCCTTTAATTCAGGCACAGCTCCATATTTAGACTTGTGGTGGGAGGCCAGTAAATGCAATAGGGAGGGCTAAGTGTCAAATAACAAGAGCTAGTGTTAAGGGAAGAAAGTTTTTTCAAATTAAATGCATGAGTTGGTCGTAGCGAAAGCGGGGGTAAGAGGCTCGGACTCATAAGAAAAGAACTGATAGTAGGGCTGCTTTCGTTATTAAATTAATAGAGGTTAATTCAGGGGAAGCGTGAAGAAGGGAAGCTCCTAAAAAGAGAATAGCCGATAGTGTATTTATTAATAAAATATTGGCGTATTCTGCAAGAAAAAATAATGCAAAGGGGCCTCCGGCGTATTCTACATTAAACCCAGAAACTAGTTCGGACTCTCCTTCGGTCAAATCAAAAGGCGCTCGGTTTGTTTCAGCTAGCGTTGAGGTGTACCATATTGCTGCTAGTGGTCATGCGGGAAAGACTAATCAGATGCTTTCTTGGGCCACAGAGAAAGTTTGGAGAGTAAATCCTCCAGTAAAGACGATAGCGTTTAGCAAAATAAGGCCGAGACTTACTTCGTAGGAAACAGTTTGTGCGACTGCTCGTAGAGCCCCAATTAGTGCGTATTTTGAATTTGAAGCTCAGCCTGAGCCAAGGATTGAATAAACTGCTAAGCTGGAGATAGCAAGAATGAATAAAATTCCGAGGTTTAGATCTGCAATTGGAAATGGCATGGGGATGGGTGTCCATAGGGTGAGGGCGAGGGTAAGGGCTAATATGGGAGTTAGCAGAAATAATACTGGGGAAGAGGTTGAAGGTCGTACGGGCTCTTTCATGAAAAGTTTCAAACCATCAGCAATAGGTTGAAGGAGGCCGTAGGGGCCAACAACGTTAGGCCCCTTACGGAGTTGCATGTACCCTAGAACTTTTCGTTCAACTAGTGTAAGAAGAGCTACCGCTAGGAGGACAAAGACAATAAGGACAAGGGGGTTAAGAACGAAAGATACGAGTGTGGAGAGCATAGTTGAGGAGAGGACTTGAACCTCTGTAGAAAGAGCTTAGGTCTTTTGCAATAGCCGGGTTCTGCCACCTTAACATGTCATTATCTCAGACATGAGGGGCACGCCCTTTTGCCTATTTTAGTTGTTTTCATTAGGTGAGGGTGAGGCTTGCTGAGAGTATAGGCCCCTTCTTTTCGGTCCTTTCGTACTAGAAAAGATCGTTTCATAGATAGAAACTGACCTGGATTACTCCGGTCTGAACTCAGATCACGTAGGACTTTAATCGTTGAACAAACGAACCCTTAATAGCGGCTGCACCATTAGGATGTCCTGATCCAACATCGAGGTCGTAAACCCCCTCGTCGATATGGGCTCTAAGAGGGGATTGCGCTGTTATCCCTAGGGTAACTCGGTCCGTTGATCAGCATTGCCGGATCATTTCTGGTCAGAAGTTCTGTTAATTAGAGCTGTAACTCTTAGTTGTAGGAAAAAGTGTTCCTGGTCCACATGGGGGTTTTGTGTTTCCCCGTGGTCGCCCCAACCAAAGACATTAGGGCAGGGTCCAATAAGTTCAGTCCTTTGAATAGGGGTGTTTGACATGGGCTGTCCTGGTGTCTAAAGCTCCATAGGGTCTTCTCGTCTAATGTTCATATTCCCGCTTCTGCACGGGAAGATCAATTTCATTGACTGGAAAAAGGAGACAGTTAAGCCCTCGTCGTGCCATTCATACAGGTCTTCATTTAAAAGACAAGTGATTGCGCTACCTTTGCACGGTCAAAATACCGCGGCCGTTAAACTCATGGTCACAGGGCAGGCGGGACCTCTTATTATTAATACTCAAGAGGCGATGTTTTTGGTAAACAGGCGAGGCTTTAGGTGTTTGCCGAGTTCCTTCTTTTTCTTTTAGTCTTTCCTTAGGTGCACACCAGTGTGGGTTTAACGGTAAAACATTGAATGTTTTTCTGGTAATCTCTTTAGTATTCACTACCCTCTTTGTTTGGGGCCGTTTAATGTTCGGTGGGGGGTCCGTACCGAGGTACATGTGTGCTAGGAGAGAGGGTAAGCCTCTCTTATTACTCATATTAGCATGATTGCTCCCATGTTTGCATGGGACAGCCTGGTGGTAGTAGCGGCTTAAGATGTTATTATCAGGATTTTAGGGTGTATTTTATGTTCGAGCTTTAACGCTTTCTTTTAGGATGGCTGCTTTTAGGCCCACCAGGACATTTCCCCCTTAAAGTATTATGATCTTTAGTCTGCTGTAAAAGTTGTGTCTTGTTTTAAAGGGGCTGTACCCCCTTTAACTAACTCCCTTGATTTCTTTTGGTCTTATGTTAGCTGCGGGCATATTTAAGGAAAGAATTCGAGGGGCTGAACTTCTATTCAATTCTCAGGCAACCAGCTATAACTAGGTTCGGTAGGTCTGTCACCTCTACTCAAAGCTCTTCCCACTCTTTTGCCACAGAGATGGGGTCGCCCTATTTATTAGGCTGTCTTGGAGTAGCTCACCTAGGTTCGGGGCATCAAACTAAAATGCGCTTTGCTTGAGGGGGACTGGCTAAATCATGATGCAAAAGGTACGAGTGGTCATCTCTGCTTTTTTTGGCTTTACTGGATTTTTTCATTTCTCTTTCAGCGGTCCCTTGCGGTACTTTTTCTATTGCTCCGTGTTCCTTTTCCGTCTCCCGTACTTAGGGGGTAAAATGGTTTGTTTCTTCTTTTCGGTAGTTTTGGGTTTATTTATGGGGGTTTGTTGTTATTGTTTGGGTGGGCTAGCTGTTTAGCATCAGGGTAATCCGATTTGCACGGGTGACTTCTCAGTGTAAGGGAGGCGCTATTCTGTCTTAGCTATACTCTGATTTTTCCAAGTGCACCTTCCGGTACACTTACCATGTTACGACTTGCCTCCCCTTCGCCTGTTTGGGTGATTAGTTATTTAAGTCTGGTGGCTTGGGGAGAGTGACGGGCGGTGTGTGCGCGCTTCAGGGCCAGTTTCAGCGGAACGCTCTATTTTCTGCTTACTGCTAAATCCTCCTTCTAACACATATTTCAATGCATTGTTCGTATTCCCTGCGTTAGGGAATGTAGCCCATTTCTTCCCCTCTCATATGCTACACCTCGACCTGGCGTTTTGGGTTGTACTAATTCTGCTTACTATTAGTCCTTCACAGGGTAAGCTGACGACGGCGGTATATAGGCGGTAAAAACAAGGGAGGGTGAGGTTAAACGGGGGTTATCGGTTCTAGAACAGGCTCCTCTAGGTGGATCTTAAGCACCGCCAAGTCCTTTGGGTTTTAAGCTCGTGCTCGTAGTCCCCGGGCGGATGGGTATGTAATGGGCCATCAAAGTTTATGGCTGGGCATAGTGGGGTATCTAATCCCAGTTTGTTTCACAGCTTTCGTGGGGTCAGGGTTAATTAAAGCCACTTTCGTGGTAGAACTTCTTACCTTCAAAAACGTATAACAGTCTTGAGGGCGTTCGGCTTTAGTTTGTTAGTATCTTAACCACTCTTTACGCCGTTGTCTCTCAACTTGGGTCGCTCGTATAACCGCGGTGGCTGGCACGAGTTTTACCGGCCCTCTTAGCTTTAACTAAGTCAAGTTTTCACTTATGGCTTAATGTATATCACTGCTGAATTCCCTTGGGGGTGTGGCTTAGCAAGGTGTCGTGGGCTAGGCATAGGCCGTGCCTGATACCAGCTCCTTGTCTCCGGGTAGGAGACTGTTAGGGCATTCTCACGGGGGTGCGGATACTTGCATGTGTAAATCTAGCTAAAGTTGACAGTAAAGTCAGGACCAAACCTTTGTGCTTGCGGGACCTTTCTAGGGTCCGTCTTAACATCTTCAGTGTTATGCTTTAGTTAAGCTACGTTAGC